TATTTGCTTATTTGGACATAAACATAATTTCATTCCTTTTAATTTAGAAATAAAATAAATGGTTAATTCCACATAAAGAAATAAGGTTTTTTTCACGAGGTATAACTATAAAAAACTATTTATTTGTTACTGAATTGACCATCGACCACTCCCCTTTTTACTTGTGAGTATTGAACAAACTCATAATTCCGAGTTTCATGTTACTTATACCAAGAGACATGTCAAATCCGGGGCATCCTAATTCGATTGAATCGGGATGACAGTTTATCGTTCTGCATTTGTAAAATCATAATTTTTATCAAATCACACATCGCAGTATACTAGACCTTCTAATTCTTTAAGAGGCTTATCTAAAAGATTTGCGATATAACTAGGAAGACGTTTCAAATACCACACGTGGGTTACCGGGCATGCCAGTTTGATGTAGCCCATTTGATATCTTCGTATTCGCGAATCAACAAATTCGACCCCGCATTGTTCACAAAATTTCAGGTCTTCTTTGTCATTTCCAATTACTCGATAATTTCCACAAGCACAAATCCCGCTTTTTGTAGGTCCAAAAATTCTTTCACAAAATAATCCATCTTTTTCGGGTTTATTAGTTTTGTAATGAAAAGTGTAGGGTTTTGTCACCTCTCCAATAATTTCTCCACTAGGTAGGATTTTTTTGGCCCAAGCACTTATTTGTTGGGGAGAAACTGAGCCAATTTGAAGTTGTTGATGTTTATAGCGATCAATCATAGAAGAAAAATTCTGATTCATTTCGATTAAGCGTCCTTCCTATTAATCTGGAAGTTCTTCTCAGATACAAGGAAATGATTCAATTCCAGAGACAAGGATCGTAGTTCTCGAACGAGCAATCGAAAAGATTCGGGAGCATCCCCGGGCTTAGATAGTGGGCCTCCAATAATCGTAGTACCAAGTACTTCTTGGCGAGCTCTAATATGATCAGATTTATAAGTAAGCATCTCTTGTAAAATATGAGCAACACCAAATCCCTCTAAAGCCCAAACTTCCATTTCTCCTACTCGTTGTCCTCCTTGCTTGGCCCTTCCTCGAAGGGGTTGTTGTGTAACAAGTGCATACTGTCCACTGCAACGTCCATGTATTTTATCCTCAACTTGATGAATTAATTTCAAGATATAAGGCTTTCCTATTATAACAAGTTGCTCAAAAGGATCTCCTGTTCTTCCATCAAATATTCTGCTTTTTCCCGGAGACTCGGGTTCAAAAACCCATGGATTCACTGTTTGCTTACTAGCTTCATATAATTCAGAAAAGACTAGTTTTCTCGAAGCCTCTTGTTCATATCTCTCATCAAAAGGTGCTATTCGATAATGTCTATCTAGCAATCCCCCCGCTAAACCGAGCGAACATTCAAATATCTGTCCTACATTCATTCGTGAAGGTACTCCTAATGGGTTGAAGACCATATCAACAGGTCTTCCATCTTGGAAATAAGGCATATCTTGTCTAGGAAAAATTTTTGAAACTATACCCTTATTTCCATGCCGTCCAGCTATTTTATCACCCACTTTTATTTCCCTTTTTTGTGAAATATATACACGAATAGTTTCTGGATTATAACTAGAACCCCTCATTTTCTGGATCCATCTCACATCAATAACTCGGCCTCTACCACCTATAGGTAGTTTTAGACAAGTTTCCTTTGAAGTGGATAACTGAATACCAAGTATGGCTCGTAATAATCTATCTTCCGGAGCATATGATGACTCTTTCGCCATCTGAGGGGTTAATTTACCTACTAAAATATCGTCCGCCTCCACCCAAGACCCCAACATAACAATCCCGTTTTTGTCTAAATTTCGGAGTAAATGGGCGTCGAGATGCGGTATTTCATTAGTGATTCTTTCAGGCCCGTGGCTTGTCACATAAGTCTGAATTTCATATTTCTTTATGTGAAAAGAGGTATAAATATCCTCATAGACTAGACGCTCATTAATGAGTACTGCATCCTCAAAATTGTAACCTTCCCACGGCATATAAGCTACTAATACATTTTTTCCCAAAGCCAGTTCTCCACCAATTGTAGCAGCACCGTCTGCTAAAATATGTCCCTTTTTAATCCATTTCCCTCGCGCAACCTGGGGTTTTTGATGCATACAAGTATTTTTGTTGGAACGTTGATATGTAACTAATGGAATAGTTAACGTATTCCTATTGCCCGATAAAATAATCTTGTCAGTTTCGGTAGAAAGGATCTTTCCCCGATTTTCGGCTAGAGTGGGAACCCCGGAATCGAGAGCCGCTTGGCATTCCAACCCAGTTCCGACAATGCACTTTTCGGATCGAGAAAGCGTAACTGCTTGACGTTGCATATTAGAACTCATTAAAGCACGATTCGCATCATTATGCTCGATAAAAGGAATTAGGGCAACTCCAATAGAAAAATATTGGAAGGGAAAAATACTTCGAAAACGAACCTGTTCCCACTCAATAGTGAGGAATTCTTGGCGGTATCGCGCCGGAACAATCTGTTCTTCCTGATTACCTCGACTCAGTGCCAAAGAATTTCCTGCCGCTACCATATAGTATTCATCTTTACTTGGTGATAAGTAAAGCATCCGTACTTTTTTTGATCTCTGAGAGATTTCATAAAAAGGACTTTGTAGAGATCCCCCATGACCAATCTTCGCATGAATTGCTAAGGATCCAATAAGTCCAACATTGATTCCTTCGGACGTATCAATCGGGCAAATACGTCCATAATAACTAGGATGGATATCTCGTATCCGAAAACTAGCAGTTCGCCCAGTCAATCCTCCAGGGCCCAGATAACTTGCCTTTCTCCCATGAACTATTTGTGTCAATGGATTAGTTCGATCCAAAACTTGAGATAATGGGTGTAATCTGAAAAAAGATTCATAAGTAGTTGTTAATATAGTTGAAGTTACCAAATTTTGAGGAATCGGTATCCATTTCTGTCTAATTGCTCCACACATCGTTCCTCGAACCATATTTTCTAAACGAACCAGAGCCAATCCGAATTGATCTTGTAAGAGATCTGATACAGAACGAACACGTTTATTTTTCAAATGATTCATATCATCAAGTATACCCATTCCGAACTTCATTCCAATCAAATGATCCGCGGCTGCCAATATATCTCGTGGTAACAAAAATGTATTGTTCAGGGGTATATCAAGATTCAGTCTACGGTTCATATTTCGTCGACCAATTCTTCCTAATTCACATCTTTGACGAAAAAATTTTTTTTGTAATTCCTTGCATAAGGATTCAGAAAATAGCGGATCTCCCCCTACACAAACAAATTGTTGATAAAACTCCAAAATTGCATTTTCTTTTGACTTAATTTTTTTTTTCTCCTTATCATTCAAAAAATACAAAAAAATTTCAGGGTAAAAAACATTCTCTAGAATTTCTCGTAGACTCGAGCCCATAGCTGATGATAGAACTAGAATAGAGATTTTCTGTTTCCTACTCACACGAGCCCATATCCTTGCTTTTCTATCAATTTCTAATTCTAATCTTCCTCCCCAATCTGATATTAAGGTGCCGGTATATACCGAAATTCCGTTATGGTCCAACTTTGACCGGTAATAGATACCCGGGCTTTGCAATATTTGATTGATCACAATTCTGTATATTCCATTTACTAGAGAAGTTCCCAGGGAATTCATTAGAGGAATGTTTCCAATAAAAATTGTTTGTTCTTGCATATCTCTACAGGTTTTCCAAATTAATCCCGCAGATACATAGAATTCAGAAGAATATGTGAGTGATTCATATACAGCGTCTCTTTCTTTTATTAAAGGTTCGACCAATTGATAGGTTTCCACAAATAATTGAAATTCAATTTCGTGATCTGTATCTTCCATTTTTGGAAACTTATAAAGTTCTTCTGTTAAGCCCCGATCAAGAAACCTACAAAAACCTTCAAATTGTATCTGATTAAATCCGGGTATTGTAGACATTTCCTCAGCTCCACTCCCAAACATTTTTTTAACTTCCCTTTTATTTTGATAACAACAAATCCCACTTTTTGCTCATTCTTCATCAAATCATATGCATAAATATAGCAATGAGGGAATTTCGATTCTGTTTACTGAATCACATGAAATTTTACCTATCGAAATTTTCACCAAATAGAAACAGAAAGGAATAAAAAAATTCCACTTATATTTAGTGTGTTTTGTATACAATATCAAAACAAAAAATGATTTTATTTCTACTATTATTATGATATTCCGTATTACAACCCAATCGAATACTATAAATCTAAAGATATTTAGGATTGGGTATTTGATCTGTTCAATGAGATAAAGACATAATAATCGTAAAAAATAGAGAATTTCTTTTTTTAGCATTTCCATTTTTTGTGGGGTCAATTGTTCAAAAAATAATTCGCAGAGAAGAGAGACACCTTTACCCATTTTTTTTATCGAATTCATAGAATATGTGAGTGTAAAAATGGGTAAGGGAAAAAAGGCTTTTATCTATTCAATCTATTCAAGAAAAATAGTCAAAAGTGAAACACGAAAATTTGGCGAAAATTCCCTGTAAATAGAAACCTAATAGAAAGATAATACACCTGATTAGATAATATCTGTAGTAACAATTTCATTTCTATTATGGGGTTTACATATAGCTATAATAGTTCTCATAATAGAAAATGATTTCTATCATTAAGTAAACACAAATAAAACATAGTTTGTTTTAGATTGAAATTCAAGAATCGTTCCTGAATTAACAATCAATAGTTAAGGGTTCAAATTTGTCGTAACTTTTTGGTTTTGTAGCTGAAAAACATATTTGGTTTATCTTTCAATAGAAAGAGGAAATTTTGTCATCTATTTTGTATCATTTTGGTGGCATGGCCGAGCGGTAAGGCGGGGGACTGCAAATCCTTTTTCCCCAGTTCAAATCTGGGTGTCGCCTGATAAACAAAAGAATCGAAATACTTTATTCTGTTTTGATAACTTGCTAGGTTTTTTTTCCAGACGAAGCAAGCGGAGTAAAAAGACTCTGGATACTTGCTTGATTCTAAGTATCTGGGTGGTTATGTTCTATAAAATTCCCTCCATTAGGGTTTTAAAGATACATTTTATTTGTCAAAAAAGGGAACTTTTTATATGATACTACCTTCACAACTAATGTAGTGTCTACTAGCTGAGTCTTGAATTAGATTGGAGTTGAAATAGAATTCAACCTTTCGTTACGGAACGAGTCGAAAATACTTTGTATACATACACGTGAAAGTTTCTGAATACTTTGGCATTCAATCAAGAATAATTTGGTTGAATGGATATTTAGATTTTACTATCTAAATATATAGATAAATAGATTTTACGTTTAGTTACTTTGCAACTTATTTATATATAAAGATAAAGATTAAAGTTCAAAATGAAAGTATAAAAATGAATTTATACTTTTCAATAAGCCCGATTCAAGAACAGCCTAATATGTCTTCGATTGTTTCATAGGTCAAATGATTTATTTATATCAAATAAAAAATAAATCAAAAAGGTATATTCAATATAGACCGATCGATCTTGATTCTATAATAGATAGATTTTTTTTACTTAATGAAAGGCGACAAAATAAAAGATGGGTCTTATTGTTCTGAGATGTTATTACCATTGCCTTTGGTACTTCTGCTACTTCAAAGGAGGTCTCTGCGTCTTTTTTTGCTTATGCTTAATGTTTTCCGATTACAGTATAAATCGTATAATTAGAACAACTGTTCTAATTGGATTATTTAATCAACGGTGTTGGATCAGAATCCCCTTTTGACTATGCGAGAGAAATTCTACTATTATTAGTGAACTATAATTGAATAATTCCTTCATAGAGGTCGAGGACAAAACTCACATGGATATAGTAAGTCTCGCTTGGGCTGCGTTAATGGTAGTCTTTACATTTTCCCTTTCACTCGTCGTATGGGGAAGAAGTGGACTCTAGGAGGACTACTTAGGAATCAAAAATTGTATCAATTTTTTTAGATCGTTCTGTTCTCCAAATACTTTATTTTTAATTTCACTTGAAAATAATTTTATTTCGAAATCCGAAGAAGTTCCCAGAAAACTCTGGCAACAGTTCAATCAATTACTTCTTTGGGGGAATGCTAAGAATAAGATTTGTTGATTTTATTCTATTATAAACCACCCCCTTTTTTCCTTCATTGATTTGAATCTTTCTTTGAAGGGATATCGGAATTTCTATTAAAAAAAATAATAAATCTAGGAAATAGATTCGGAAGAGTAAAAGATGTCTTTGAGTTTCTTTCAGATTGATTGGAATTAACATAAATAAAATAGAAATAGATGGTGCAAAGAAATAAAATTCAGAGATAACACTATGGACATTAGATATGTAATTGCTATCTAGCTATCAATATATATGAAGAGAATAGTGTCAAGTGATATATATATTAAAATAACCTGTAGCTTGCATACAACAAACTTTCTATAATACAATAGAAATACTAGATAGTATGGTAGAAATTTTTTTTACCATGCTATCTAGTAGCTCATCGAATACTGCTGAATAGCGTTTGATCATTTCAGTTAAAACGCGAAATTTGAATCTTTTTTATTTTATTTCTTCTCTTCAATCATTGATAAGACCTGAAAAGTCACAAGTTTCTTTTTTAATTTTAATTAATCGCTTTGACTTATTGTTTTTACATATATTATAAGTAAAAAAGCTGTAGGGACTAGAATGAACAATGCTGTAGCAATAAATGCGAGAATATTTACTTCCATAATTTTGTTATTTCATTTTTATTTAATTCGCTATGACTCGGGATTTAATCCCATAGAGATGATCAATCTTTTATTGGTAAATTCACTGGAATTAATACGAATTCCACTCCATGTAATCGAATCGGATGAATATCATGACTAAGAATATCTGACAAATGGATTCATCGTCAAGAATTGAATAGTAGAACACAGGAAGATCCTTCCTACTATATCGAAACTGAATTTCAACAAAAATTCTTGATACAATCAAAAACAACTTTCACTTTATTTATTTTTCATTCCTTTATTTTCTCTAAACTAGTGCTCGCCTTGTACACTCATTCGATGATACTTCATCAAACCGCCCTGCCTTTGGTTTTAATGGTTTTAAACAAACCATATAAGAAATGAAAAAAAAGAAAAAGAATTCTTGGTGGGAATGAAATTATACTATTTGTATTCCCTTTCATATAAAAAAAAGAATGAATTGCTGTATTTTTTTAGTGGATTTAGATCCATCGGGACTGACGGGGCTCGAACCCGCAGCTTCCGCCTTGACAGGGCGGTGCTCTGACCAATTGAACTACAATCCCATAATCCAAATCTTTTCATGATTTATAAATCAATTAGATGCTCCATCTTTCAAGGAAAAATTGACTTGTTTTATTTCCTATTTTTTTACACTTGCAGATCTTGATATGAATCTAGATCATTATCAATACCAAACCTTGTTGGAAAAAAGAAATATCCATATCCCATATCGTTAAAGATAAGA